TATTCTGTCTATCTCCTAGACGCCGTAGAGAATTGACAATTTTCATGTCTTTCAATTCTCGTACTCGTAATTGGAAAGTTACGGAAGGAGATCCATCATTTTGCAATGAAAACAACATAAAAAACTCTGGACAATTTCGAAATCAGACCAAGCGTCTTAATACATATGCTAAAAAATTCATTATTGGCCCACACAAGATTTAGCTTTTATGAATCGCTATTGGTTTGATACGAATAATGGCAGTCGTTTCAGTATGTTAAGGATACAGATGTATCCACAATTCATTTAGAGTTACTTAATAGCCTATTTCTTATACTATATCTCTATCCTCTGAAATTCTCGAGCCGAAAGATGGATGCATATGCTGTGTTTCATTTTGCTAAATGATATCAATTAAACGGTGTATCAATTCTATAAATTGCATATAGCAATAAATAAATCAGCAAAATTCTTTTATTTTAGATAGAAGAAATGTTTCTTCTATCTAAAATAAAAGAATGTACCCTTATATCCAAATCCAATTTGCATCGAGAAAATAAATCCAAATTCCAGATTCCAGCAGTAGATGAATAATTGCAAATTTTTGTGTGTACAAGATTTGAATAACTTCAAAATAACTGACATAATTTTTGATTTTTCCTGATCAGAAAAATACATGAAAAAGAAAGGAGGTAGAAAAATTTTTTGATTTATGGTTAAAGAAGAAAAACAAGAAAACAGGGGTTCTGTTGAATTTCAAGTATTCGGTTTCACCAATAAGATACGGAAACTTGCTTCACATTTGGAATTACACAAAAAAGATTTTTCATCGGAAAGAGGTCTACGAAGACTTTTGGGAAAACGTCAACGTTTGCTGGCTTATTTGGCAAAGAAAAATAAAGTACGTTATAAGAAATTAATCAATCGGTTGGATATTCGGGAGAAGTAATTTAATCGTTGGATTTTTTTTTATTTTATTAGTAGTCTTATAGTAGTCTTAGATTTTGCATTTTGATGAGCCTCGTTTTGAGGAATTCATGGAATAATGAATTAAGGAAAAAAGAATAAAAACAAGGATACATAAGATAAAAAAAAGAATAAATAAGATGATATTCGACCTCCCCCTACATATTTTATTTCTTCTCCTATACAAAAACTAACAAGACCCACTCCATTGGTAATTCCATCAATGACACCCTTATCGAAAAAAAGCGTTAGTTCGGCTAATCCTCTTATACCCAAGATAAAGACCTTAGTATAGAAAACATCTATATAACCACGATTATATGACCAACTGTATATCTTTTTTTTTACTTGATCCAAAAAGAGGTTTTTGGGATTCCCTTTTACAAGGGAATTTAGAAAATTCAAATTCTGAAAAAAAGAATAAGAGGATCCATAGAAGATATATGCTATGAATAGACCAAAAATAGCTAAACTTACAGAAAAAATTGCATTAGTGAGAAATTCATATGAATTTATAGAAGAATTAGAACTTTCTTGTAAAAAGTTTCTTGAAGGAGTTAGCCACTTTGATAATATGGATAATTCCGATATTCCATTATTAATTACTCCATTATCAAAATGGATTCCTATGAATCCAATGAACAAAGTAAAAAGAAGTAATATAAGAAGAGGAAATAGCATAGTATTTCCCGTTTCATGAGGATAGACTAAAATGTTTTTAGCTCCAAAAGGAGTCCTAAAGGATCCTATCCTATTTCTCGCATTACTGGGAATTTTGGATATATTTTGCGAAAAAAAAGAAACTCCACTCTTCATTGTTGATAAAACAAAATCCCTATTACCCTCTTTAGATATGCTTTTTCCCCATAAGGATATTGAATACAACGAGCCCTCTTTAGTACTACTGTAATTTTGAAAATGAACACGCAAATACCCATCAAAAGTAAGTAAATATATCCGAAACATATAAAATGCAGTTAATCCTGCAGTAAAAGAGGCTATTATTCCAAAAAAAGGTGAATACAACCAACTATTACTAAGGATTTCATCTTTGGACCAGAAGCAAGCAAGAGGTGGAATACCACAAAGAGAAAGTGTACCCAATAAAAAAGTAGTTCGTGTAATTGGAACGTATTTTTTTAAACCACCCATAAGAGCCATATTCTGACTTTTATCTGGTGAATACCCAACAAGAGGCTCCATTGAATGAATAACGGATCCGGATCCCAAGAACAATAAAGCTTTCGAATAAGCATGAGTGATCAAATGGAATAAAGCAGCTTGATAAGAACCTATACCTAGAGCTAACATCATATAACCCAATTGAGACATTGTAGAATAGGCTAAGCTTCTTTTAATATCTCTCTGAGCAAGAGCTAAAGTAGCTCCTAAGAAGAGTGTTATTGCACCTATTAAAGAAATGAAACTCATTATCAAAGGCAGGGATATGAAAAGAGGAAGAAGTCGAGCTAGAAGAAAAATCCCCGCAGCAACCATAGTTGCTGCGTGTATAAGAGCCGAAATGGGAGTGGGCCCTTCCATAGCATCGGGTAACCATATGTGAAGAGGGAATTGTGCAGATTTTGCAACTGCACCAAGAAATAAAAAAAAAGCACACAAAGTAGTAAGTAAAGAATTCATCCCATTATTAGGAATCCAGTTATTAGCTATTTTGAACAAATCCCGAAATTCTAAACTGCCTGTTATCCAAAAAAATCCTAAAATTCCTAATAACAGACCAAAATCCCCTACACGATTAGTTACAAAAGCTTTTTGACAAGCACTCGCTGCAATTGGCCGTGTAAACCAAAAGCCTATCAATAAATAGGAACACATTCCCACAAGTTCCCAAAAAAAATAAATTTGTACCAAATTGGAACTAGTAACCAACCCCAACATAGAAGTATTAAAAAAACTTATATAAACAAAAAATCTCAAATATTCTTCATCGTGAGACATATAATCATCACTATAAATAAGAACCAAGATTCCTACAGTAGTAATTAGTATTAACATAATAGAAGTAAGGGGATCAATGAAGTATCCAAATTCTAAAGAAAAATCATTATTGATGGTCCAAGACCATAGATATTGATAGATAGAACTTCCATTTATTTGTTGAATAGATAGATGAACTGAGAATACCAGAGCTATACTTAAGAGTAAAACACTAGGAAAAGCCCATATGCGACGAAGATTTTTTGTTACTGTCGGAATAAGAAAAAGTCCAAACCCCATTGACATAATAACAGGAAGTGGAAGAAGAGGGATTACCCAGGCATATTGATATGTATGTTCCATAAGAAAAAATATGTATAGCAATTTTTAGTTGAAATTGAAAGTTCAATTTGTCTATAAAATAAAATAATTGTTTCCGATTCACCAAACCTATTCTTATCTTTTTCTAAAGGAATTAAAAAAACAAAATAAGAATAAGAAAAAATACTGGAATTCTGAATTTTTCCAAATTTGTCTCATTGAAATATTCCAAAATGCAGAATGGGTTTAATTACTTAAATTCAAAAAGTTAATCAAAGAATTTCGTTATCTAGTTATTAGCTAAAAAAAACTATTTATTAAAATAAAAAAAGATTGAATCATATAACTTTCTATTCATTTTTGTATTTCTTTCTGGTAAAATGAAATAGCTCTCTTGTTTCCTAACTGATTGATAGAATTCCAAAGAAAATCTCTATTTTTAGGAAATTCTCGAATATTTCTTACTTCATATAAAACGGAAATCCTAATGACTAGAATTATCTAAGTTTTAGAATGTCTTGTTTAAGAGATTAAGTTTTTTTTACTTTGATTGGAATTCAATGATGGAATACTGTTCTGAACTTAATTAACTATTTGATTGAATTTTAGCTTCTTTTTATTTCCCCTTCTTATATGAGAGCTTATTCCCCATACCGTATATTTATATATGGAGTATATTTTCTATATAAATTGATTTAAATAGAAAACCTTTGTATATAATACATTTTTGTCTATATTCTATATTATTAAAACAAAATCGAAAAAAATATATATAATATGGTAAAAAACTCTTGTCTTATTCACTTTAGACAAAATCAAAATAAAGTAAAAAAAATTATAATTTTAGTATAAATACTAAGAAAAAACAGAAAGAAGGATTAATTTGCGACAATAGATGTCTTTCACATACAACTAGAAAAAAAAAGAATCTCCTTTTTGAATGGCAGTTCCAAAAAAACGTACTTCGATGGCAAAAAAACGTATTCGTAAAAATATTTGGAAAAAAAAGACTTATTTTTCCATAGTAAAGTCTTACTCTTTAGCAAAATTAAGATCATTTTCTAGCGGCAACGAGCATCCAAAACCAAAAGGTTTTCTGGGCAACAAACAAACAAATAATCTGGTTTTGGAATAATCTGAATTGACCTATGCCAAACAAATCTGAATTATTTAATATGAATAAATAGCTCGGATTAATTAATGAATGTACTTGATATGTGTATGTGTCGAATTCCTCGGTACAATCTTCTTAGAACTAATCCCTCTGTTATTGTTCTATAGAACAAAAGTTTTTGGTATATTGTGTCTTCAGTATTCTTTTCCTATCAAAGAACTTTTGATAATAGAATCCTCCTATTTTTTTTAGGAGGATTCTATTATCAAAAGTACAGTATTCTTGCAATAGGACTTACAACCTCTACTTATCTTTCTTATCTCTTATCCAAAATTCACAAAGTATTTAATGATGAAATTCTAATGTTCCTAAATTCTATGGATTCTCCCAATCTCGACGATTTGGGAGAAAATAACTATTATTCTTTTAAGTGAACTTTTATTTCAAGTTAGCCGCCATGGTGAAATTGGTAGACACGCTGCTCTTAGGAAGCAGTGCTCAAGCATCTCGGTTCGAGTCCGAGTGGCGGCATTCTCGAAAAAGAATACAATAGATTAGAAAATAGATTCAATTCGAAATTTCCAATTTTGTAATGGACCTTCTCCTTATGCTATTCCCAACTTTAGAACATATACTAACTCATATCTCTTTCTCAACTATTTCAATTGTAATTATGATTCATTTGATAACCTTATTAGTTCGTGAACTTAGGGGATTACGTGATTCGTCAGAAAAAGGAATGATAGCTACTTTTTTCTCTATAACAGGATTCTTAGTTTCTCGTTGGGTTTCTTCGGGACATTTTCCGTTAAGTAATTTATATGAGTCATTGATCTTCCTTTCATGGGTTCTGTATATTCTTCATACTATTCCTAAGATACAGAACTCGAAAAATGGTTTAAGCACAATAACTATGCCAAGCACTATTTTCACGCAAGGCTTTGCCACATCAGGTCTTTTAACTGAAATCCATCAATCTACAATACTAGTACCCGCTCTACAATCTCAGTGGTTACTGATGCATGTCAGTATGATGTTACTAAGTTATGCAACTCTTTTGTGCGGATCCTTATTATCCGCCGCTCTTCTAATCATTATATTTCGAAAGAATTTCGATTTCTTTTCTAAAAAGAAAAAAAATGTTTTAAGTAAAACGTTTTTCTTTAGTGAGATTGAATATTTCTATGCAAAAAGAAGTGCTTTAAAAAACACTTTTTTTCCTGCATTTCAAAATTATTACAAATATCAATTAACTGAGCGTTTGGATTCGTGGAGTTATCGTGTCATTAGTCTAGGGTTTACCCTTTTAACCGTAGGCATTCTTTGTGGAGCAGTATGGGCTAATGAGGCATGGGGATCCTATTGGAATTGGGATCCTAAGGAAACTTGGGCTTTTATTACCTGGACCATATTTGCAATTTATTTACATAGTAGAACAAATAAAATTTGGAAGGGTACGAATTCTGCACTTGTAGCTTCGATAGGATTTCTTATAATTTGGATCTGCTATTTTGGTATCAATCTGCTAGGAATAGGTTTACATAGTTATGGTTCATTTACATTGGTATCTAAATGATTACATAACATAAAACCTTTTTTTTTATGAAGGTTTTTTTCCATTTTTGTTTAATTTGAGAACCCCTTGAGCGTCTTTTCATTTCAAAGGGTTCTCAAAAATTCGGGATAGATCTAATTAGACTTTTCGGCTTTTTTCTGAATTTTTTTGGTTTTCAACTATAGGAATATAGAGTGGACTAGTTAAAAAAAGAAAATCCTATTTAGGATAATAATTGGATAAGAGAGCCTCCACGCTATCAACGGATAGCGAGAGAACAAAATCTGGATAAATACCAATTCCTATTACTGGTAAAAAGATACAGATTAAAAGAAAGAGTTCTCGTGGTCCAGAATCCAAAAAATTTTCGTTTGGAATATTAAATAGCTTGTATCCATAGAACATCTGACGTAACATAGATAATAAATAAATAGGAGTTAATATCATTCCAATTGCCATTAGAAAAGTAATTAGCATTTTTGGCATTAACATAAATTTAGGACTAGTAATTAGTCCGAAAAATACTACTAATTCCGCAACAAAACCGCTCATCCCTGGCAAGGCAAGAGAAGCCATTGAAAAGCTACTAAACATGGTAAAAATTTTCGGCATTGGGATAGATATTCCCCCCAATTCTTCGAGATAAACAAGACGCATTCTATCACAAGCCGTCCCCGCCAAGAAAAAAAGTGTAGCACCGATAAATCCATGGGATAATATTTGTAAAATAGCTCCATTTAGTCCAATGTTGGTTATGGAACCAATCCCTATAATTATGAAACCCATGTGGGATACGGAGGAATAGGCTATTCTTTTCTTGAAATTTCTTTGACCAAGAGAAGTTGAAGCTGCATAGATTATTTGCACCGCTCCTATTATTACCAACCAGGGGGAAAATAGATAATGAGCATGAGGTAACAATTCCATATTGATCCGAATCAATCCGTATGCCCCCATCTTTAATAGGATTCCCGCTAAAAGCATACATGTACTATAATGTGCTTCTCCGTGGGTATCCGGTAACCATGTATGTAGAGGTATAATCGGCAATTTAACAGCATAAGCAATAAGGAAGCCAAAATAAAGTAGTATTTCCAATGTTGCAGGGTATGATTGGTTAATCAATCTTTCCAAATCTAATTTTGGTTCGTTGTAACCATATAAGCCCATACCCAGAACTCCGATTAAGAAAAAAATGGAACCACCTGCAGTATACAAAATAAACTTGGTAGCTGAATACAGACGCCTCTTTCCTCCCCATATGGATAAAAGTAAGTAAACAGGAATTAATTCTAACTCCCACATGATAAAAAAAAGTAAAAGGTCTCGTGAAGAAAATAATCCTATTTGACCACTATACATTGCTAGCATCAGGAAATAGAATAATCGTGAATTCCGGGTAACTGGCCAAGCTGCTAAAGTAGCTAAAGTAGTGATAAATCCTGTCAATAAAATAGATCCTAATGAAAGTCCATCGATTCCTAATCTCCAGTGGAAATCGAAAACATCTATCCATTTAGAATCCTCCTTTAATTGGATTAAGGGATCTTCCAATTGGAAATGATAACAGAATGCATAAGTCATTAGAACGAATTCTAATAAACAAATAGATATAGTATACCACCTAATGATTTTGTTTCCTTTATGAGGTAAAAAGAAAATTAATGAACCCGCAAATATCGGCAAAAGAACAAGTATTGTTAACCAAGGAAAATAACTCATGATAAAGTAATAAAGACAAGATACGTTTTGACCAGAAAAGCCCATGCTCGATTGTTTCGAGCACAGGCTTCTTCGGTAAAGAGGAATCTGACGATTCAAGTGGAGTTTTTTGTAACGTATCAATAAGATAGAGCCATGCTGCGAGTTGTTTCAGGCCCTAAATAAACGCGGACACTTAAAAAATCTGTTGGGCAGGCGGATTCGCATCTCTTACAACCCACACAATCCTCGGTTCTCGGCGCGGAAGCAATTTGCTTGGCTTTACATCCATCCCAAGGTATCATTTCTAACACATCTGTTGGACAAGCTCGTACACATTGAGTGCATCCTATACATGTATCATAAATTTTTACAGAATGTGACATTGGATCTATAAATTTTTCTTTTCAACATAAAATTTTTCGATCTGGTAAAAAGAAAATTAGTACTATATAAGTTAGATGTATTGTAGACACCAGACGAAACAATGGTTTATACAAACTTTAACAAAGAATTCTTAATCTGTTTGTGAGAAAGCATGAAAAGAGCCAAGAGACTTGAATTTAAGGCTTCAACAGTCATAATTATACGAATTCTACATACTAATTCCAATTAGTCAATTTATTGGCTATCATCTTTTCAGTAGAAATTCTTGCAATATTCAAATTGCAATATCAATGAATTGAAAAAATGCAATATTCAATAAGAAAAAAAGAATAGTCTGAAATAACCTACTCCAAAAAAGATATTCTCAAATAATAATCGATTTCTATTCATCTTAATGTTGCATATTATTATATATGCACCTTTGTTTAAAGGATTCTATGTCTAATTATTCAAAAAATTAGATTGATTGATACGAGTGGATTTCCTGTTACGATGGATGGAAGAAAGAATGGATAGTCCAATAGCAGCTTCAGCAGCCGCGAGGGCTATAACAAAAATTGTGAAAATGTCTCCTTTTAATTGGCGACTATCAAATAGATCAGAAAATGTTACGAGATTTAGATTAATCGAATTCAGTATAAGTTCAAGACATATTAGAGCTCTAACCATGTTTCGGCTTGTGATCAATCCATAGATACCAATCGAAAATAAATAGACACTCAAAAAAAGTACATGCTCAAACATCATTAACTAACTCCTTATCAATCTCGATTCATTTCAATATGAGGACAAGAATTGAACCGATTCATTTAATTAGAAAAGAACAATTACGCAACAAAAGAAAAAGAAGGTATTTGTTGTGTTGGCAGTAGATGGGTTTTACTAAATCCAAATTCTGATTCTTTAGTTATTTATTTTAGATTTGAAATTCTAAGAATTTTGATTCATTCTAAGTATTTCTTATTGGCGAGCCATAGTAATTGCACCTATTAAGGAAACTAGAAGAATTAGGGAAATGAGTTCAAACGGAAGATAAAAATCGGTTGCTAAATGAATCCCAATTTGTTGAACGTTATTTATGATACCCTGTTCTACTATTTGGTTTGATCTTGTAGTCCAAAGAATTCCATACCATGACGTATCTGGGATAGTAGTCATTAGTGAAAAAGGAATAGTTATACAAACGAGTAAAGTAAACCCATCTCCAATAGTTGAATAATTCGTATCTTTAGACCATTCTGAGCCGTTTACAAACATTACAGCAAATAGGATCAAGACATTTATGGCTCCCACATAAATAAGAAGTTGTGCAACAGCTACAAAGTAGGAATTCAATAAAAAATAGAATAAGGATATACAAACAAGAACTAATCCCAGCGAAAAGGCAGAATAAATTGGGTTGGTAAGTAATACTACTCCTAGACCCCCTAGTAGAAGAACAAATACCCCAAATAGCACAAGAATCTCATGTATTGGTCCAGGTAAATCCATTATGGATAAGAAAAAGTTAATAGTATAAAATTTTTCATGAACTGACTCAAACTAAACGATTCAAGGAAGGAAAAAGAGATTAGGATATTTTTTTGTATATTGTATACTAAGTTGTATAGTTAGAAATTACATCATGAAAATCTACTCTCATTTTAAATCCGGAATAATTTGCAATAAGCAGTAGTTATTATTTTTTCTTTATCTTCTTAGTTAGTAAAAAACTATTCGATTAAAAAAACCTAGTACCTAGTAATCAGTAATCGTTCTTAAATTCCAAGATTTTTCTCCCTCTATTTTACTTCGAGGCGAATTCCTAATTGTTTGAATTGTGTAATCTCCCATTATGGAGATTGGTAACCTACTCAAAGCAATTTGATTGTAATTTAATTCATGACGATCATAAGTAGAAAGTTCATATTCTTCAGTCATTGATAAACAGCTTGTCGGACAGTATTCAACACAGTTACCACAAAATATACAAACTCCGAAATCAATACTATAATTAAGCAATTGTTTCCTTTTAACATCCTTTTCGAATCTCCAATCCACAAGGGGTAGATCTATCGGACATACGCGAACACATACTTCACAAGCAATACATTTATCAAATTCAAAGTGTATTCGCCCCCGGAAACGCTCGGATGTAAGTGATTTTTCATAAGGGTAGTGAATTGTTATAGGTAAACGATTTGTGTGGGATAAGGTAATTATGAAACTTTGACCAATGTATCTTGCGGCGCGTATTGTTTGTTGACCATAACTAATCAACCCAGTTATCATAGGGAACATATTTTAAATATCGATGAAAAAGGTATGTTTCTTTCTCTTGTTTGAAAGAACTTTTGTGTTGAAGATATTCTTACTGTTATTGTATTATCTTATTTATATTTATAGTGAAACTAGTTGAGAAGAAGTTGTTAATAAGAGATTGCCCAGAGAAATAGGTAAAAGAAATTTCCATCCAAGATTTAATAACTGATCCATTCTCATTCTGGGTAAAGTCCATCTTATTGTGATAGAAATGAAGAGAAAAAAATAAGCTTTAGTTAATGTAATAAGGATACCCATTATCATTTCCAAAATTCCAACCATTTTATTCATTTGGAAAAACCCAAAAAGGGGTATATAGGGGATAGAAAAATTCCACCCGCCTAAGTAAAGAATAGTTACAAATAAAGAGGAAACTAATAAATTTAGGTAAGAAGCAAGATAAAATAAACCATATTTAATACCGGAATATTCGGTTTGATAACCCGCTACTAATTCTTCTTCCGCTTCTGGTAAATCAAAGGGTAATCTTTCACATTCTGCCAACGAAGAAATTAGAAAAACTAGAAAGCCTATAGGCTGACGCCAAAGATTCCATCCAAAAAGACCATATTTTGACTGTGCTTCAACTATATCAACTGTACTTGAACTGTTAGATAATCATAGTCGATGATAACATCACAGTTCCCACCGCTATTTCAAAACCGTACATGAAACCTTAGCTTCATACGGCTCCTCTATGATCAGAAAAAGGAAAGGATTGTTCCATTTTTGTATTATCCCCTGTGCGTAGATAGAGTTAGGTAAGATAAAATTGATTGGAAAGCCCTAAATTAGACCAAAGCAATTCCGTCTGCTCGAATAATAAAAAAGCGCTTCCGAATTGATCTCCCCCTTTATGTAATAAAATGAAAATTTTTCTTTGTTCAGTAATAACTTATTATTGGAATAAAACACTCGTTATAGCAATTAATAAATGGAAAGAATTGGTCATTAGTTCATGAGAAATTTTGTATGAATATGGATAAAGGAAGGAAAGAATAAATAAGGATTCTTTTTTTTTTTTTTATTGCATTCCATATCTTTTCTCCTATTCTTCTTTCCCTGGGAAGGGAATACTTAAAAAGAAAAAAGGAATAAAGGGTTAATTCGTTCTTGATAGCCATTTCTTTAACAAGTGAATGGGAACATACTCTGGATCGGAATCCGAAGAAAGTACTACTTGATCATTTCCACTAATTTCAAGTCCTTATTATGATTCCTTTTAGAAGAAAAAATGTTTAATGATTTTGATTCTCTCATTACTAATCCTTTATGTACTTTAGTGTTCCTAATCCCTCACTAACTTTTGATGGATTCCCTTATGGTTATAAGTTTTAGTAATAACTAAAAATATTCCAGTAATGGAATTCCATACCGCGAATCCGTTATTCTTGCCCGCTTCAAGATATGATGACTAATCAAACAATCTCAACCTTGGGGTAAAGAGTTTACACTGCTTATGTTTAGTTCAACTTTTTTCTTGTACGTAGGAAATGAGATTTTTCTTTTTACTGCAAATTAATAAGCAGTTTTGTTTCACTCATATAGCTATCTAGTTTAACTTATCAACCTGAATGCAGAATAAGAAAAGCAACATTAAGTATTCAATATATTTTTCTAGGAAAAAGCTCCTATTTTAACGAATCGCACGTAGAGATATTGCTAGCACACAAAAAGTTAATGGTATTTCATAACTAATAGATTGAGCAGCTGCTCGTAAAGCGCCTGAAAAAGAATATTTATTATTTGAGCTATATCCTGCCATAAGAAGACCAATAGGAGCAACACTTGAAATGGCAATCCATAAAAAAATCCCAATACTAAGATCAGCTAAAATAAAACGATATCCAAAAGGGATAACTAAAAAACTTAATAAAACAGATATGACTGCTATAGAGGGTCCAATGCTAAATAAAGGAATATTTCCTCGGGACGGGAGGATATCCTCTTTAAAAAGTAGCTTAGTTCCATCTGCTACAGCTTGAAGCAGTCCCAGGGGGCCAGCATATTCAGGACCAATACGTTGTTGTATCGACGCGGATACTTCTCTTTCTAACCACACAATTACGAGTACTTGTATTGTGATTCCCAGTAGGAGGGTCAAAATGGGTAGAATCCATATCATTCCATAGACTTCTTTTAATAATTCTGATTTTGAAAAACAATTGATAGTTTCTACCTCTACCCTATCTATTACCATTTCAACGATCAACTTCCCCCATAATGATATCTATACTACCTAATATCGTCATGATATCAGCCAATTTCATTTTTTTAACTAACTGAGGAAGAATTTGCAAATTAATAAAACCGGGTGGACGAATTTTCCATCTCCAGGGGAAAAGGCTATCATCTCCTACCAGATAAATTCCTAATTCACCTTTTGGCGCTTCTACTCTTACATAAAGCTCTTGCTTTGATAATTCAAAATTGGGCGAAGGTTTTTTACCAAGGAATCGATATTCAAAATCATTCCATTCGGAATTCTTTGCTTTCTTAAAACGTCGGGCTTCTAAATTCTCATAAGGGCCTCCAGGAATTTTGCGTATAGCCTGTTGAATAATTTTTACGGATTCCCCCATTTCACCGATTCGTACTAAATAGCGAGCTAAGGAATCTCCTTCTTTTTGCCATTGGACTTTCCAAGCGAATTGATTGTAAGACTCATAAATATCAATTTTACGAAGATCCCATTGTATTCCAGAAGCTCGTAACATCGGTCCTGATAAGCCCCAATTTACAGCTTCTTCTCCGCTAATAAAACCAACTCCTTCAACTCGTTCTAAAAAAATAGGGTTCCGCGTAATAAGTTGTTGATATTCAACAACTCCTCGTAGAAAATAATCACAGAAATCTAAACATTTATCCATCCATCCATAAGGTAGATCGGCAGCTACTCCTCCGATGCGAAAGTAATTGTGCATCATTCGCATACCTGTAGCAGCTTCAAATAGATCATATATCAATTCTCTCTCTCTAAAAATGTAGAAAAAAGGGGTCTGTGCTCCGAGATCTGCCATAAAAGGTCCAAGCCATAACAAGTGAGAAGCTATACGGCTCAATTCTAACATAATTACTCTAATATAACTGGCTCTTTGGGGTATTTGAATATTCTCCAAGAATTCTGGTGCATTCACCGTTATTGCTTCTGTAAACATAGTAGCTAAATAATCCCACCGTGTTACATAAGGCAAGTATTGTATAATAGTTCTGTTTTCCGCGATTTTTTCCATTCCTCTGTGTAAATAGCCTAATATGGGTTCACAATCAATAACATCTTCACCATCGAGAGTAACGATCAGTCGAAGAACACCGTGCATTGATGGGTGGTGAGGACCCATATTGACTATCATAAGATCTTTTCTTGTTCTTGTAAGTGGTAGACTCATTATTCTTTTTTCCTTAATTCATTATTCCATGAATTCCTCAAAACGAGGCTCATCAAAATGCAAAATCTAAGACTACTATAAGACTACTAATAAAATAAAAAAAAATCCAACGATTAAATTACTTCTCCCGAATATCCAACCGATTGATTAATTTCTTATAACGTACTTTATTTTTCTTTGCCAAATAAGCCAGCAAACGTTGACGTTTTCCCAAAAGTCTTCGTAGACCTCTTTCCGATGAAAAATCTTTTTTGTGTAATTCCAAATGTGAAGCAAGTTTCCGTATCTTATTGGTGAAACCGAATACTTGAAATTCAACAGAACCCCTGTTTTCTTGTTTTTCTTCTTTAACCATAAATCAAAAAATTTTTCTACCTCCTTTCTTTTTCATGTATTTTTCTGATCAGGAAAAATCAAAAATTATGTCAGTTATTTTGAAGTTATTCAAATCTTGTACACACAAAAATTTGCAATTATTCATCTACTGCTGGAATCTGGAATTTGGATTTATTTTCTCGATGCAAATTGGATTTGGATATAAGGGTACATTCTTTTATTTTAGATAGAAGAAACATTTCTTCTATCTAAAATAAAAGAATTTTGCTGATTTATTTATTGCTATATGCAATTTATAGAATTGATACACCGTTTAATTGATATCATTTAGCAAAATGAAACACAGCATATGCATCCATCTTTCGGCTCGAGAATTTCAGAGGATAGAGATATAGTATAAGAAATAGGCTATTAAGTAACTCTAAATGAATTGTGGATACATCTGTATCCTTAACATACTGAAACGACTGCCATTATTCGTATCAAACCAATAGCGATTCATAAAAGCTAAATCTTGTGTGGGCCAATAATGAATTTTTTAGCATATGTATTAAGACGCTTGGTCTGATTTCGAAATTGTCCAGAGTTTTTTATGTTGTTTTCATTGCAAAATGATGGATCTCCTTCCGTAACTTTCCAATTACGAGTACGAGAATTGAAAGACATGAAAATTGTCAATTCTCTACGGCGTCTAGGAGATAGACAGAATATTTTCAGGAACAAGAAAATCAGAAGAATCTTTTTCTCTATTCACTACCATTCCGCGTCTTCGACTTCTATTAGTTCTTTTTTAATGCAATAGCTATAGTTTGATATAGAATCCATTTCTCAAAGTAATGGAAACCATTCTATTCTCTTATAGGAAATGGTTCGAAAATCGCTATTCCACCTTTTAGGTTTAGGAGTGATACCTGTGAAGATCGTGCATTTCATTCACATTCCGATCCGTTTTTCGAGTCCATGATATAACCAAATTGGATGGATCTTCCACCCGTTTAGCTAAGAAAGAATAG